TTAAAAATAAGCTAATTTTAAGCTTTTGGGCTCATACCTCAAATATAAAGGATCTCCTTTTTTTTAAGAATAAAGTGCCTGATTAAAGGATTATTCTGATAGGATAAATTAAGTAGTATCTCTACCTTTATTATATTTTATAGAATTAAACTATACCTAATAGTATCAAAAACTATTGTGCATCTTACACTAAAATATAATTTTTTTAATAAAGAATTTATAATTCTTAGAAATTTTTAATTATTTTTTATTTATTATATCAATAATTCTAATAAAATATTTTTTATTTTTATTCTTATTTTTAGAACATTAATTGCAATTTCATCAAATTCTTGATTTGGCTGTTGAATCGGTCTAGAAATTAATTTATTAAGATTTATCCCCCTTATTTCTTCCCCATTTAATTTACTAGCTTCTGAAGCCTCATTAAAATATTTTCTAACTCAATCTATTGCATCTATTAATTTTTTATTTGTAATTTTATTAAAAATAACCCTCTTAAAAAATTTTTCAATAGATAATTTTATTTCAATTATAATTAACTCTTCATTACTAATAAAAATAGGATCTGCTCCCTTTCATTTTTGATTCCCTAATATTACTGAAGGATTATCTTGATTTAATAATTTTATTTTAATAACTTGACAAAAAATTACCCCCATAATTTTATTGTCTTATTATATAAATAAAAACTTTCTTTATTTTATAATTATTTTTAATATTATAATTGGAGCTATTGGAGGATTAAATCAAATTTCTATTCGTAAATTAATAGCATTCTCTTCAATTAATAATTTAGGTTGAATAATTTTTGCTATTATAATCAGTGAAAATTTATGAATTTTTTATTTTTCAATGTATTCCTTTTTAATTAGTATTATATGTTTTTTCTTTTTTAATTTAAATATATTTTTTATTAATCAATTATTTATTAATAACATTACCCCATTAATTAAATTAAATTTATTAATTAATTTTTTATCATTAGGAGGATTACCCCCATTTTTAGGATTTTTCCCTAAGTGAATTATAATTAATTTTCTAATAATTAATAAATTTTATTTATTAACTTTTTTATTTATTATATCAAGATTAATTATTATCTTTTTTTATATCCGAATCACTTATTCATGCTTAATATTAAATTACTTTAAAATAAAATGATTAAAAATTAATTTAAAAAATAATTTCTTATGAATTATAAATTTATTTTCTATAATTTCAATTTCAGGAATAATTCTTAGAACCTTTTTATTTTTATAAAATATATAAGGTTTTAAGTTAAATTAAACTAATAGTCTTCAAAATTATTTATAAAGTACATCTCTTTAAGCCTTAGTATATTTTACCCCTTAAAATTTGCAATTTTATATCATTTTTCTTGACTATAAGACTTAAATAATAAAAGAAGACTCCCCCGTAAATAAATTTACAATTTATCGCTTATTAAACTCAGCCATTTTATTAATTTGCGAAAATGACTTTATTCTACTAATCATAAAGATATTGGAACTTTATATTTTATTTTTGGAATTTGAGCAGGAATAGTAGGAACTTCATTAAGTCTTTTAATTCGAGCAGAATTAGGAACCCCTGGATCTTTAATTGGAGATGATCAAATTTATAATACTATTGTCACAGCTCATGCTTTTATTATAATTTTTTTTATAGTAATACCTATTATAATTGGAGGATTTGGAAATTGACTAGTCCCATTAATATTAGGTGCCCCCGATATAGCATTCCCCCGAATAAATAATATAAGTTTTTGGTTACTTCCCCCTTCTTTAACTCTTCTAATTTCTAGAAGAATTGTAGAAAATGGAGCCGGAACTGGATGAACAGTTTATCCCCCACTTTCATCAAATATTGCTCATGGAGGTTCATCTGTAGACCTAGCTATTTTTTCCTTACATCTTGCAGGAATTTCATCTATTTTAGGAGCTATTAATTTTATTACTACAATTATTAATATACGAATAAATAATTTATCATTTGACCAAATACCTCTATTTGTTTGAGCAGTAGGAATTACAGCATTTTTACTTCTTTTATCTTTACCTGTTTTAGCAGGAGCTATTACTATACTTTTAACAGATCGAAATTTAAATACTTCTTTCTTTGATCCTGCTGGAGGAGGAGATCCAATTCTTTATCAACATTTATTTTGATTTTTTGGCCATCCAGAAGTTTATATTTTAATTTTACCTGGATTTGGTATAATTTCCCACATTATTTCTCAAGAAAGAGGAAAAAAGGAAACTTTTGGATGTTTAGGAATAATTTATGCTATAATAGCAATTGGACTTTTAGGATTTATTGTTTGAGCCCATCATATATTTACAGTAGGGATAGATATTGATACTCGAGCTTATTTTACATCAGCTACTATAATTATTGCTGTACCAACTGGAATTAAAATTTTCAGTTGATTAGCTACTCTTCATGGAACTCAAATTAATTATAGCCCCTCTATTTTATGAAGATTAGGATTTGTATTTTTATTTACTGTAGGAGGTTTAACAGGAGTTATTTTAGCTAATTCTTCTATTGATATCACACTTCATGACACATATTATGTAGTAGCTCACTTTCATTATGTATTATCTATAGGAGCAGTATTTGCTATTATAGGAGGATTTATCCATTGATACCCTTTATTTACAGGATTATCTCTTAATCCATTTTTATTAAAGATTCAATTTTTTATTATATTTTTTGGAGTTAATTTAACTTTTTTCCCTCAACATTTTTTAGGATTAGCTGGAATACCTCGACGTTATTCTGATTATCCTGATTCTTACTTATCTTGAAATTTAATTTCTTCTTTAGGATCTTATATTTCATTGTTAGCTGTAATATTAATATTAATTATTATTTGAGAATCAATAATTTATCAACGAATTGCTTTATTTTCATTAAATATACCTTCTTCTATTGAATGATATCAAAATTTACCGCCTGCTGAACATTCTTATAATGAACTTCCAATTTTAAGTAATTTCTAATGTGGCAGATTATATGTAATGGATTTAAACCCCATATATAAAGGTTTTATCCTTTTTTTAGAAATGGCAACATGATCAAATTTAAATTTACAAAATGGTGCATCACCTCTCATAGAACAAATTATTTTTTTTCATGATCATACTTTAATTATTTTAATTATAATTACTATTTTAGTAGGTTATTTAATAATTAGTTTATTTTTTAATAAATATATTAATCGATTTTTACTTGAAGGTCAAATAATTGAATTAATTTGAACTATTCTACCAGCTATTACTTTAATTTTTATTGCTTTACCTTCATTACGATTACTTTATCTTTTAGATGAACTTAATAATCCATTAATTACATTAAAATCAATTGGACACCAATGATATTGAAGATATGAATATTCCGACTTTTTTAATATTGAATTTGATTCTTATATAATTCCATCTAATGAATTATCTTTAAATAATTTCCGATTATTAGATGTTGATAATCGTATTATTTTACCCATAAATAACCAAATTCGTATTATAGTAACAGCATCAGATGTTATTCACTCATGAACTATCCCTTCCTTAGGTGTAAAAGTTGATGCTAATCCTGGTCGACTAAATCAAACAAATTTTTTTATTAATCGACCAGGAATTTTTTATGGTCAATGTTCAGAAATCTGTGGAGCTAATCATAGTTTTATACCTATTGTAATTGAAAGAATTTCAATTAAAAATTTTATTAATTGAATTAATAACTATTCTTCATTAGATGACTGAAAGCAAGTACTGGTCTCTTAAACCATTTTATAGTAAATTAGCAATTACTTCTAATGAATAATATATATATATATATATATATATATATATATAATTTATTATAAAGAATTAGTTAAATAAATAACATAAATATGTCAAATTTAAATTATTATTATTATAATATTCTTTTATTCCTCAAATAATACCTATTAATTGAATATTTTCATTTACTTTTTTTATTATTATTTTTTTAATCTTTAATATTATAAATTATTATATTTTTAATTTTAATATTAATAAATCAAATAATAATTTTTTTAATAAAAAAACTAAAAATTTTCTTTGAAAATGATAAGTAATCTATTTTCAATTTTTGATCCATCTACTAATATTCTTAATTTATCTATTAATTGAATAAGAACTTTTTTAGGATTATTATTTTTACCTTATTCTTTTTGATTTATTCCTAATCGACACTTTTTTATTTGAAAATTTATTTTAATTAAACTTCACAATGAATTTAAAACCTTATTAAAAAATAATTACTTTCAAGGATCAACTTTTATTTTTATTTCCTTATTTTCATTTGTATTATTTAATAACTTTTTAGGGTTATTCCCCTATATTTTTACTAGAACTAGCCATTTATCCCTTTCTTTATCTATTTCTCTTCCTTTATGATTAAGATTTATATTTTATGGTTGAATTAATAACTATCAACACATATTTATCCATATAATTCCTCAAGGAACTCCTACTATTTTAATACCTTTTATAGTATTAATTGAAACTATTAGTAATATTATTCGACCAGGAACTTTAGCAGTTCGTCTAACAGCAAATATAATTGCAGGACATTTATTAATAACCTTATTAAGAAATATAGGAGCTATTATCCCCTCTTACTTAATTATATTTTTAATTTTTATCCAAATTCTTCTATTAATTTTAGAATCTGCTGTTGCAATTATTCAATCATATGTTATTGCAATTTTAAGAACTCTTTATTCTAGAGAAGTAAATTAATGAAAAATCTTTATAGCCACCCATATCATTTAGTTGATTATAGCCCATGACCCCTAACAGGAGCTATTGGTGTAATAACCTTAGTAACAGGAATAGTAAAATGATTTCATAATTTTAATATAAATTTATTAATTATTGGTTATATTATTACTCTTTTAACTATATACCAATGATGACGAGATGTAAGACGAGAAGGAACTTATCAAGGTAAACATACAATTTTAGTAACTAAGGGATTACGTTGAGGTATAATCTTATTTATTGTTTCAGAAATTTTTTTTTTTTTATCCTTTTTTTGAGCTTTTTTTCATAGTAGTTTATCCCCTAATATCGAAATTGGAGCTATATGACCACCCTTAAGAATTACCCCATTCAATCCATTTCATATTCCTTTACTTAATACAATTATTTTAATTAGTTCTGGGGTTACTGTTACTTGAGCTCATCATGCTCTAATAGAAAATAACTTAACTCAAGTTAATCAAAGTCTTTTTATTACTATTATTTTAGGAATTTACTTTACAATTTTACAAGCCTACGAATATCTAGAAGCTCCTTTTTCAATTGCCGATAGAATTTATGGATCTACTTTTTTTATAGCAACAGGATTCCATGGCCTTCATGTAATTATTGGAACTCTATTTTTATTTATTTGCTTTATTCGTCATTTTTATAATCATTTTTCAAGAGCTCATCATTTTGGATTTGAAGCTGCTGCTTGATATTGACATTTTGTAGATGTAGTTTGATTATTCCTTTACATTTCTATTTATTGATGAGGTAATTAACTATTTATATAATATATTTAGTATATTTGATTTCCAATCAAAAAGTTTAATTTAATTTAATATAAATAATTATTTTAATAATATCAATTATAATCTTAATTATAATAATTGCTAATATTATAATATTTATTTCAATTATTCTCTCTAAAAAATCTTTTATAGATCGTGAAAAATGTTCACCATTTGAATGTGGATTTGACCCCAAATCTTCTGCTCGAATTCCATTTTCATTACATTTTTTTTTAATTACAATTATTTTTTTAATTTTTGACGTTGAAATTGCATTAATTTTTCCAATTATTTATTTATTTAAAACGGTTAATTTTTTTATTTGAATAAAAACAAGATTTTTTTTTATTTTATTATTATTATTAGGAGTATACCATGAATGAAATCAAAACATATTAACTTGAACAAATTAAGGGTTATAATTTACTTAAAATATTTGATTTGCATTCAAAAAACATTGAAATTTCAATTTACCTTAAATAAGAAGCAACTCATGCATTTAATTTCGACTTAAAAGAAAGAGAATAATTTCTCCTTATTTATTAATTGAAACCAAAAAGAGGTATATCACTGTTAATGATAAAATTGAATATAAATTCCAATTAAAATGAAATATAAAGTTTAAAATTAAGCTGCTAACTTAATTTTTAGTGGTTTAATTCCATTAATATTTCTATTTATATAGTTTAATTAAAACATTACATTTTCATTGTAAAAATAAAATATAAAATTTTTTTAAATAATTAAATAAATTATTTAAAAATTAAAATAATTTCCTTAATATCTTCAATATTATGCTCTTTTATAAGCTATTTAAATAAATAAATAATAAAATTATTATTATTGTAAATATTCATAAAATAAATCTAAATAAATAAATTTTTAAATTATTTATTTGAAAAATATTATAAAAAATAGAATAATTTTTTATAATATTTAATATTCCTTGACCTCTATATATTTCTCTTCAGCCTAAATCAATATTTTTTATTAAATTTTGACTAAAATTTAAAAAATAAAAAGTAACTCCATAAGTTGATAAATTAGGCATAAATCATATTAAACAAAAAAAATTTCTTATTTTATAAGTTATTAAAAATTTATTTATACTATAAATATTTATATTTCTAATTAAATAACCTAATACCCCCCCTAATAAACTAACATAAATCACTATTATTTTTATATTAAATGGTAAATAAATCATATAAGGATAAGAAAAAATTATTCATCTTAAAAATCTTCCTCTAATTACTCTTATAAATAATAAAACTATTATTCTTTTTAACATAACAAAATCTTCATCATATAAATTATAAATTACTATTAAATTAAAATCTATAATTATTGTGTATATAATTAAACGAAAAGTATAAAATATAGTTAAACCTGTAGAAATATAATAAAAAAAAAATACTAAAAAATTTAAATTACTAAATCTTACTATTTCTAAAATTAAATCCTTTGAATAAAACCCAGCTAAAAATGGAATTCCACATAAAGCTATATTAGAAATATTTAAACATAAAGAAGTTATTGGAATAAATAATCTAATCCCCCCTATATAACGAATATCTTGAATATCATTTATTATATGAATTACTACCCCTGCACATATAAATAATATTGCTTTAAATATTGCATGAGTTAATAAATGAAAAAAAGCTAAATCTGAAAATCCTATTCTTAAAATTCTTATTATTAAACCTAACTGACTTAAAGTTGATAAGGCAATAATTTTTTTTAAATCAAATTCATAATTAGCTGAAATTCCTGCCATAAATATTGTTAAAATAGATAATAATAATAAAATTTTAAAAAAAAATATATCAATTAATAGAATATTAAATCGAATTAATAAATAAACACCTGCAGTAACTAAAGTAGAAGAATGAACTAAAGCAGAAACAGGAGTAGGTGCTGCTATAGCAGCTGGTAATCAAGAACTAAATGGAATTTGAGCTCTTTTAGTTATTGCAGCTAAAATAATTATAATTCCAATAATTTCCATTATTAAATCATTTTTTATAAATTCTAAATAAAAAATATAGTTTCATCTCCCATAATTTAATATTCAAGAAATTACTATTAAAATAAATACATCTCCAATACGATTTGTTAAAGCTGTTAATATCCCAGCATTATATGATTTTAAATTTTGATAATAAATAACTAAACAATAGGAAACTAAACCTAATCCATCTCAACCTAATAAAATTCTAATAATATTAGGACTAATAATTAATAAAATTATAGAAAATACAAATAATAAAACTAAAATAATAAAACGATCTAAATTTAACTCTGATTGTATATAACTTTTTCTATAATAAATAACAACAGAAGAAATTAAACAAACAAATATTATAAATAATAAAGATATTCAATCTAATAAAATTGATATTATTACTCTAACAGAATTTAAAGTAATAATTTCCCATTCAAAAAAATAAATTAAATCATTTATAATAAAATAAATTATAAAAATAAAATTTAACATTCTAAATATAAATAAAAAAATAAAAGAAATAAAACAAATTGAATAATTCTTATAAAAAATAACTTAAAATGAATACATCATATTTTTGACACCACAAATCAATATTTTTATTAAATTATTTAAATAACTTTAAAATCAAATTATTGAATAATCTACCTTTAAAATTATTATATTTAAAGGAATTCAATGTAAAAATAATATTAAATACTCACGAGAAACTCCCGCATAAAATCTATATAAACCTTGATAAAATTTTCCATGTTGTGTAAAAGAAAATAAATATAATCTATAACCAGCTCTAAAAAAAGAAATTAAAACTAATAAAATTATTGAAAAATATGATCAACTCATTAAAGAATTAATTAAACTAATTTCACCTAATAAATTTAAAGAAGGAGGTGCTGCTATATTTGAAGATAATAATAAAAATCACCATAATCTTATAGAAGGTATAAAATTTATTAACCCCTTATTAATATATATTCTTCGTCTATGTAATCGTTCATAATTAATATTTGCTAAACAAAATATTCCTGATGAACATAAACCATGACCAATTATTAAAACATAAGAACCATTATAACCTCAATAATTTATAACTATAATACCGCCAATAACAATTCTTATATGAGCAACAGAAGAATAAGCAATTAAAGATTTAATATCAACCTGACAAAAACACTTTAATCTAATATAAAATCCCCCTAATAAACTAATTCTAATTCAAATATAATTTAGTTTTAAATTAATTTTTTGTAAAAAAATTAAAACTCGTAATAACCCATAACCACCTAATTTTACTATAATTGCAGCTAAAATTATTGAACCAGAAACAGGAGCTTCTACATGAGCCTTAGGTAATCATAAATGAACAAAATATATAGGTATTTTTACTAAAAAAGCAAATACTATTCTAAAATATAATAAATAATAATTTAAATTATAAAATTTTAAAAAATAAATTATAAATCTATTTATAGTATTAAAAATATAAAAAATTCCAATAAATAAAGGTAAAGAAGCAAATAATGTATAAAATATTAAATATATTCCAGCTTGAACACGTTCAGGTTGATACCCCCAACCAATAATCAATAATAAAGTTGGAATTAATCTCCCCTCAAAAAATAAATAAAATATAAATAAATTCATAACTCTAAAAGTTAAAAATAATATTATTAATAAAAAAATAACATTCATTAAAAAAAAATTATAATAAAAATTTATTTTTAATAAATTTTCTCTTGCCATAATTATTAACCCACAAATTCAAATTCTTAATAAAATTAAACCAAATGATAATAAATCACATGAAAAAAAATAACTTAAATTTCTAAAAAATATTAAATTTAAAGTTAAATTTATAAATAAATAAGACATAAAAAAAATTATCATCTGTACCATTCAAAAAATATTTTTTTTAAAACATAAAGGTATTATAAAAATTATTATTATTAAAAATTTTATCATTCTATAATAAGTTAAATCTTTGAAAATAATCATTCCCATGAGTACGAATTATTGACACTAAAATAGATAAACCTAAAGCCCCCTCACAAACTGTAAAAACTAAAAATACTATTAATATATATATATCATATTCAATAAATCTTAATAATATTAATAAAATAAAAAAAATTCTTAAAATAATAAATTCTAATCTTAATAAAACAATTAATAAATGTTTATTTTTAGAAACAAAAATTAAATTTCCAATAATAAATATAATAAAAATAACTATTAAATTATATATAATTATCATTTTAATTGTTTTTATAGTTTAATAAAAACATTGGTCTTGTAAATCAAAATTAAGAAATTTTCTTTAAAAACTTCAAAGAAAGAATTTATTCCTATCTATAATCTCCAAAATTATTATTTTTATTAAACTATTCTTTGAAATAACAAAAATTTTTATTTCTAGAATTATAATATTTATCTCTTTTTTAATATATTCATTAAATCATCCCCTTTCTATAGGATTAATAATTTTAGTCCAAACTTTATTAACTTGCCTTTTATCAGGAATAATAATTAAAACTTATTGATTTTCTTATATTTTATTTTTAACATTTTTAGGGGGTTTATTAGTTCTATTTATTTATGTTTCTAGAATTGCTAGAAATGAACTTTTTTCTTTTAATTTTAATATAAAATTATATTTTTTTTTTTCTATTTTTATAATATTTGTTTTTATAATTTTATTTTACAATAATTTAAAATGAATAAATTTTAATATTAATAATTCAGAAATATTTAATTTCTTTAATATAATTATATTTTTTAATGAAAATAAAATTAATTTAAATAAGCTTTATAATAACCAAACATCATTATTAACTTATTTACTAATTATTTACCTATTTATTGCCCTAATTGCTATAGTAAAAATCACAAATATTTTTTATGGGCCTTTACGATCTAATTTTAAAAATTAATGATAAATAATTTCAAACCTATTCGAAAAATACATCCAATTATTAAAATTATTAATGGATCTTTAATTGATCTTCCTACACCTTCCAATATTTCTTCATGATGAAATTTTGGTTCTTTATTAGCTTTATGCTTAATTATTCAAATTTTAACAGGACTTTTTTTAACCATATATTACACAGCAAATATTGAATTAGCATTTTTTAGAATTAATTATATTTGCCGAAATGTAAATTATGGTTGATTAATTCGTACTCTTCATGCAAATGGTGCATCCTTCTTTTTTATTTGTATTTATCTTCATATTGGCCGAGGTATTTATTATGAATCTTTTAATTTAAAATATACTTGATTTGTAGGAGTTATCATCTTATTTATATTAATAGCAACTGCATTTATAGGATATGTTTTACCATGGGGACAAATATCATTTTGAGGGGCTACTGTTATTACTAATTTACTTTCAGCAATCCCATATTTAGGTACTATACTAGTAAATTGAATTTGAGGAGGATTTGCTGTTGATAATGCTACCTTAACTCGATTTTATACTTTTCACTTTTTACTCCCATTTATTATTTTAATATTAACTATAATCCATCTTTTATTTCTCCATCAAACTGGATCAAATAACCCCTTAGGTATTAATAGTAATATAGATAAAATTCCTTTTCATCCTTATTTTACATATAAAGATCTAATTGGTTTTATTGTTTTAATTATATTATTATCTTTATTAACTTTAATTAATCCTTATTTATTAGGAGACCCAGATAATTTTATTCCAGCTAATCCATTAGTTACCCCTATCCATATTCAACCAGAATGATATTTTTTATTCGCATATGCTATTTTACGATCTATTCCTAATAAACTAGGAGGAGTAATTGCTTTAGTAATATCTATTTTAATCTTAATTATTTTACCTATAACATTTATAAAAAAAATTCAAGGTATCCAATTTTATCCAATTAACCAAATTATATTTTGAATTTTTATTATAATAATTATTTTATTAACCTGAATTGGGGCTCGACCTGTAGAAGCTCCATATATTATTACTGGTCAACTCCTTACAATTTTTTATTTTTTATATTTTATTATTAATCCATTAATTAGAATTTATTGAGATAAATTATTATTTATTAAATAAATTTAATTAATTAATTAATAAGCTTTTTAAGCATTTGTTTTGAAAACTTAAGAAAGAATATTATAATTCTATTAATTTATACTAAAAATAATTCAATTATATTAAAAAAATTTTTAACCCTAAAAATAACAATAAAAAATTTAAAGCTACAGGTAAATATCCCTTTCATGCTAAATATATTAACTTATCATAACGATAACGAGGTAATGTCCCCCGCACTCAAATAAATAAAAAAGAAATTAAAGTTAATTTTAAATAAAATAATAAATTTAATTCATAACCTCCTAAATATACTAAAACAAATAAAAAACTTATAAATAAAATTCTTGAATATTCAGCTAAAAAAATTAATGCAAATCCACCTCTTCTATATTCTACATTAAACCCAGATACTAATTCACTTTCTCCCTCAGCAAAATCAAAGGGAGTTCGATTTGTCTCTGCCATTATAGAAGAAATTCAACATAATGATAAAGGAAATATAATAAAAATAAATCAAATCAATTTTTGATAATTAAAAAATATTAAAAAATTAAAATCTATAACTATTAACAAACTAGATATAAAAATTAATGCTAATCTTACTTCATAAGAAATAGTCTGAGCTACTGCCCGTAATCCCCCTAATAAAGCATAATTAGAATTAGAAGATCATCCAGCAATTATTACAGTATAAACCCCCAATCTAATTCTACAAAAAAAAAATAATACCCCTAAATTAAAACTAATTATATTAAAATAATAAGGAATTAACATTCAAATAAATAAAGATATTATAAATCTAACTACTGGAGAAAAATAATAACAAAAATAATTAGAATAATTTGGATAAGTTTGTTCTTTAGTAAATAATTTAATAGCATCTGAAAAAGGCTGTAAAATTCCTATAATTCCTAATTTATTAGGACCTTTACGAATCTGAATATAACCTGATACCTTTCGCTCTAATAAAGTTAAAAAAGCAACTCCCACTAATACTCCTAAAATCAAAATTAATAAACCAACAAAAATTATATATAAATCCCCTAAAAACATTTACTATCTATATAAACTATTATATATTTATGACTTCTAAAACCATTACATTTTTTCTGCCAAAATAGCTTATATATAACTAATTTTAAAAATAAAATATTATTTTTTATTAATAATATTCATAAAAATAATTTAATTATAATATTTGATCCTTTCGTACTAAAATATTAAAATTATTAAAAGATAGAAACCAACCTGGCTCACACCGGTTTGAACTCAGATCATGTAAGATTTTAATGATCGAACAGATCAAAAATTTTAAACTTTTGCATTTAAATTTTATCTTAATCCAACATCGAGGTCGCAAACTTTCCTTCTTATAAGAACTAAAAAAAAAAATTACGCTGTTATCCCTAAGGTAATTTTTTCTTATAATCAATAAAATTGGATCAAATATTCACTTATTAATGACTATTTTTAAAAAAAGTTTTTTTTATTTTTCTATCACCCCAACAAAATATTAAATAAAATTTATAATTAATGAAATTTATAAATAATTTAAATATTATTTAATATAAAACTCTATAGGGTCTTCTCGTCTTTTTAACATATTTTAACTTTTTAATTAAAAAATTAAATTCAATTAATTATTTTTGAGACAGTTTATATCTCATCCAATCCTTCATACAAGTCACCAATTAAGAGACTAATGATTATGCTACCTTTGTACAGTCAAAATACTGCAGCCCTTCAATAATATATCAGTGGGCAGATTAGACTTTAAATTATTCTCAAAAAGACATGTTTTTGATAAACAAGTGAATATAAATTTTTGCCGAATTACTTAAAAATACTTATTTTTAAAATATTTAATTTTTATTTTTCTTTAATTTACTAATTTTATCATAATTTCTTTATTATTTTTATTAAAATAAATTTTTTTATAAAAATTTAAATTTAAAATTAAATTTTAACTATTTTTTCTAAAATTATTTATAATAAATTAAAATTTATTAACAATATAAATTATAAAATTCTTAAATTAATTTAAATAATCATTATAAAATTTTAATTTAAAGCTTATCCCTTAAATTATTCAATTTAATTAAAAAATAAAATAAATATTTATTTTATTTTTTAATTAAATTAAAAATTAAATTTTTTTCTAAAAAAACTAGATATATTTAAAAACGATTAACATTTCATTTCAAATTAATTATTAAAAATATTTATGCCACAATAACTTTATTAATTAATTAACTCTTTTAAATTCGAGAAATTTAAAAATTTAAAAATTTTTTAATAAACTCTGATACACAAGATACAATAAATTAAATTTACTTTTTTAAGAATTTTATTTTCAATTATTTCAAAATTCTTTTACAATACTAATTAACTATAAACATAAAAATTTTTTCTATTAAAATACTTTAACCCCCATTAAAATATTTAATTTTAAAATTTTTTTTATTATTATTTTTATTTATTAATTTTTCCCCCTCAAATTAATTAATTATATTAATATTCTTTTCAATGTAAATGAAATACTTAATTCAAGCTCTAATTTGTTCTTTCTAGAAACACTTTCCAGTACCTCTACTTTGTTACGACTTATTTCAATTTATATATGAAAGCGACGGGCAATATGTACATATTTTAATTATTAATCATTTTATTAATTTAAATAAAATTACATTCAAATCCACCTTCAATTAAATATTTCAATTTAATATTCATTAATAAATAAATTTATTGTAATCCATTATATTCTTAATTATAATCTGCATCTTGATCTGATTTAATTTTATTTTAAAATTTTTAAATATTATTTTTATTAAAAAATATTTTTTTAACAACGATATACAAAATAATAAATTAAGTAAATTTATTCGTGGACTATCAATTAATAAACAGATTCCTCTGAATGAACTAAAATACCGCCAATTTATTTAAGTTTCAATAAATTATTTACTATTTTAGTATTATATATTTAATTTTTTAATAATAGGGTATCTAATCCTAGTTTTTTATAAAATTTATTAAATCATAAATTATAAATAATTTTTTATAAAATTAAAATTTCACTTAATAATTTTAAATTTAAATTATATATTAAATTTTATTATTTAATTACTAAAAAAATTTAACTTAATTTTTGTATAACCGCAACTGCTGGCACAAAATTAGTTATTAATTTTTACATTACTAAATCTTAATTTCTTAAATTTTTAATATTAATTACTACCATTAAAATTTAATTATTATTTAAATAATTAAAATTTACCACTAAAATTTATATGTAAAATAAGTCTATAATAAATTTTTCAAACCATAAGAAATTTTTATTTATATGCAATTTTTTTCACATAGATTTTTTTTTTTTTTTTTTTATATTAAAATATTTAATGTTCATTAATAAATTTTTAATAATTTCTCTTTTTTTTTCTTCATAATATTCCTTTTAAATCTAAAATGGCTATATAAAATTTTATAATTCAAATCAAATTATTAAAAATTAATATAATTAATATTAATTTTTTCAATAATTTATTATATTATATATATATATATACGTATAAATATTTAATATAAAATTTATTTATTTAAAACAATTTTTTCTAAATAAATAACTTCTAAACCGTATTTATTAAATTTTCATATAAATAAAAAAAAAAATTC